ACTTATGATAAAAGTTACATAGTCATATCATGACTATAAACAAACAATAATTTTTTTATTGTTATGAACTTGATCTATAAATTCATTTCAGACAATTGAACCTTCTCGAACTGTTTCTTTTTAAGAACCAAAAAAATTTGTGCTAAAATAACCGATGCCAAGAAGAACAAAAGGCCTTGGACGCGTAATGGGTCTTGAAGTACTATTTCTGTATCTCCCTGACCAAATCCACCTACATTAGGATTACTGGTTAATGGTTGATCGAGTTTTATAGATTCGCCCTCTGAAACAAGAAGTTCTGGTCCTCCAGGAATATTATCAACAACTTGATGTCCATCCGAGGCTTCCCCTATGGTTATTTCGTATCCGCCCTTTTCTTTTCGTATTATTTTCTTTACTATACCCGCTGCTGTAGCATTATAAACAGTATTGTTACTCTTGCTTCCGTCGGGATAAATCTGGCCCCTTCCCCTGTTACCGCCTACGTATATGGGATACTTTAAAAAGTGAGCATCCTTATTAGTAGCAGGGTCCGGGGAAATAATAGGAAAGGTGATTTCACTATATTTTTGCCCCGGAACAGGGCCTATCACAAGAATATTTTTTTTATTGGGGCGATAGCTCTGAAAAGAAAGATTGCCTATCCTTGCTTTCATATCAGGAGAAATACGCTCGTTTGGAGCCAACTCAAACCCTTCGGGTAAAATTAGAACAGCTCCTACATTCAATCCCCCCTTCTTGCCATTAGCAAGAACTTGTTTTAGTTGCCTATCATAAGGAATTCGAATAACTGCTTCAAATACAGTATCAGGAAGTACTGCTTGTGGAACCTCAATATCCACGGGTTTATTAGCTAAATGACAATTGGCACAGACAATACGACCGGTCGCTTCTCGGGGATTTTCATAACCCTGCTGTGCAAAAATGGGATATGCATCGGAAATGGATGATTGAGTTATTATATATATAATGAGTGATACGGAAATGGTTCGAGTAATCTGTTCTTTTATCCAAGAAAGGTTATTTATAGTTTGCATGGTCCAATTTTTAATCCCGAAAATTTCTACAATAAATCGGGTAGGTCCCTATTATAGTTCCCTATCCATGATTCTGCTATTTACTGGAATATAGGAGTACCCTCCTGCCTTGGATGGGTAGAAAGAGTCAGTACGATTTTTAACTCTTATGCCCAAAGAACCAAACGGGATTCAGATCAATAGACCCTTTTTTTTTTTCAGTCATTCATTGAATGATAAATCACTACAAGTGATGGGGATACACGATTTAAATAACGGAAAATCCAATATTTTAAAAGTGTATCTAGAATGACTGGAAAAGTGGAAACAAGGCCAGATAGAATTTGATCATTATGATAAAATCCAAAATCTTTGTAGATAGAGCCAATTATAAGTTCCCAACCATGCGGCGAATGGAATCCGATACATAAATCGGTTACTAAAAGAATCGAAAATGCTTTTATTGTGTCACTTAGGTTATATAGGAATTCCTGAACCCAAGAGTTAAGAATAATAAGTTCTTCATTACCTATAATAGAATAACCACTTAAAATAACCAAACATATTATATTGGTCGAGAAGGACAAAATTGTATGGATACAATCTTCATTGTGCAGCTTGATCAATTGAATCGTTTCTTTATGGATTCCTATATGAAGCTTTTTTAGGCGTGTCTCCGGATATTCCTTTATCACCTCGTCCAACAGTACGAGCTCCTCTAATGCTAGGAATTCTTCTAGAAGACTCTTGTCTTGAATAGCATTCAAAATAGTTTCGGATTGCTTGGTATTCCACCAATTAGTAACCCAAGATTCCAGACTTTTCTTAAATGTTAGAAAGCTCCACCAGGGTAAAAAGACTATAGATATAATAAATAGAAGGGGAATTAATGCTTTTTTTTTTCTTTTTTCATTTAAAAATTGTTAAGTTAATTTTAAAAAGTAGCTTCATTCGTCGACTCTATGGGATCCGATATTTTATTTTTCACTAAAATAAGTTCTATTCCAAGGTATCAAATCATTCTCTGTTTTTTCTTTTCGCTTCGGTAATTATACTTTTATAATTTTTAAGACTCTTGCAAGAATACAAAAATAGAATAAGAGTACAAGGTTTGGCTAGTTCAATTGTTACAATTCGCAGCAATTCCTCCCTTTTATTTTAGATGAATCTACGAAAACTCGCTTTAGTTAATGATTCGTATTTCGATATAAAAAATTCTCCAAATATTGCATATTGCAAAATGTTTTGAGATGAAACTATCCTTATTTCTATTTTTTTCTTTTTTTGCTAATGCATTGCGTCGAGTGGATTTCCATATGTATAAAATCTATTTTTTGCATACAACTCCCCCTTTTAAAATATTCCATATATCTATATAAAGATAAATATGCGTTTCGTTTTATTTGAATGGGCGTTCGGACGAAATTTTCGTTAAGTTATATCCTAGAAAAGTAATAACAAAACTAAATTGTAAGGTTTTTATACCCCCAGCGAAGAATCAGAAAGCATTTTTTGTTCGGTTTATTTCAAAATACTTCAATTGGTACACGCAAGAAATAGGCCAATTCGGCAGCTTTTTGTTCCATTTCTCGTGGAGTTAAATTCTCATCAGTACGAGTCAAAGGAACGGCCCCCTGGCCTCTTATTTCTAAATAAAGGACACGCCGAGGATAAATACCCTCTTTAAGGTCTATTCTGATAGACTGAATCTCATTGATAAGGAATCGGAGGAAAATGCGACGATTTTTTCCCGGAAATCCCCAACGAAAAATACATACTATTCCTTCTTTTTTATCGAATAGATCATAACCACTACCTACATTCCACGAAATTGTGCACCACAAATAGGAGCTAATAAAGAGGCCCGCGATCCCATAGAAAGACATCACGATACCTTGGGGAAAAAAAATTATTTGTTGAGAGGGAAATAAAGATATCAAATTCCTACCAAGATAGCTGGAAGTTCCAACTAATAAAAATCCTAATGAACCTAAAAAAAGGACAAAGGCCCAGCAGAAATTACTTGTTTTTCGAGACCCCCTTATAAGTTCTATCCATATACGTTCTGATCGCCAATTCATACTAATCTAGTTGCATTTAATTTGAATTGATAGAATAACCAAAAAAAATTTAACTTATACTTTACTTAAAACTACGTTTCTCGTTTATAAAGTAACTCTCATCAACTAGCACTATTATAATGTGAACCTATTGTGGTAATTCATAAAAATCGAAAATAAGAGCGTCCCCTTCATATAACCCCGCTCTAGATATCTAGAAGCATTGATTTTTTATTTATCAAACATGGGCGGCCTACCCATGCTTTGAAAATAGTTCACCTATATCAGGTTTCATATGCATAAGAGTTCTTACACTTATGTTCGAAATAAATCACACATTATAACATGTTCCACTTTACAACCAAATAAATAGATATCCGTGTTAGGCTTCACTCAAGTCAAAGTCTTGAAAAATGTGATTTTGATATACCGCCCGGCCTAAACAATCTTATTTTTTTGAACATGAAGAAATAAAGAAGCTATTGCAATTGCCGGAAATACTAGGCCTACGAAAGGCACAAAAATAGAGGGAAGGCTTATATCTGTCATCGAATGGGTACCTCGATTTATTATTTGTACCTGTTTGTTATTGTTATAAAATTATCTTAACTTAATTCTATATAATTATACTAATTATAGCGAAGTGAGTATAGTCTATACTTAGTTTACTAAATGGAGAACTAACGAAATGAACTTAATTAGCCTTCAACACAAAAATTTTTATAATTCACTTTTTGATTTTTCATCCTTTCTTCTTCTTTGGCCCTTATCTTTTAATTAAATATAAATAGCAGAGTTCCTTACCAAGTCCCGTGAAAATCTGATCCACGAGCAATTCTCTTGTTAGTAAAAATGGAGAGTCTGCGACAAGTAAATATATTAAGATGCAAAAGTCTGTTTTTATTATTTTACCTTTTTATTATTTTACCAATGTCAGAAAGGAAGATTAAATTCTTTTTATTTGCCAAATTTAAAATTTGTAAAATTTACAGAAGTAAAAATGTTGATATAATAGAGATTCTCTGATTACTAATCAGGAATGTAATATGAATTCAAATAAAAAAAGTAAAACAATTTATCTGCTACTTTGGATTCTTAATATTTATATTAGATAATTAAAATTAAATAATTATTAGGTAAAATTTATACAAACATACCCCCCCCCCGCCCCGCCAGAATTCTATATTGATTACGATAACTAACTACTTTTTGCAAAAAAAATAAATGACCTTACTACTGGATCGGATTTGCATTAAAAGTAAAGAAAGCATGCAACAGAAATAACTCACTTAGAGCACCTTTTAAAAGATTACGTGGTACAATTGGATCAAATAAACCCTTATCGAATAAATATTCAGCTTCTTGTGAACCTTCAGGTACTGTCGTATTCAACGTTTCTTCAATTACTCGTTTACCCGCAAAAGCTACGTAGGCGTTGGGTTCACAAATAATGATATCTCCCAACATACCAAAGCTAGCTGTCACCCCTCCAGTAGTGGGAGATGTAAGAATTGATACATAGAATGACTTTTTCCTTGATTGATAATCAAATAAAGCCGACGAAATTTTGGCCATTTGCATTAAGCTTAAACTTCCTTCTTGCATGCGCGCCCCGCCGGAAGCACACACTACAATAAGGGGTACATTTTTATTAGTAGCATACTCAATCAAACGAGTTATTTTTTCTCCTACTACGGATCCCATACTACCTCCCATAAACTTAAAATCCATAACCCCAATTGCTACAGGAATACCGTTTAGTCGACCTATACCTGTTTGAACAGCGTCGGTTAACCCTGTCTCTTTTTGATAAGAATTAATGCGATCTTTATAGGGTTCCTCCTCCGAATGAAATTCGATGGGATCTATTGATAACATGTCTTCATCCATAGGATCCCAAGTACCTGGATCAATCGATAGTTCG